AGTTCTTCTTGACTGTTATTCAAAAGTTCTAAAAATGTATTGATATTAGATCTTTTGAGGCAATTATAGACCCTGGGGGGCAATTCTGATTGGTCAATATAAATATATTTCAATGCTATTTCTTTTTTCGTTTTCCTTGGTTTAGCTAATGTACCATGAAAATTAAAAAGAGGTAAAGTACCTTTGTGTTGATTGTTTTCTAAATGTTCTTCCGCATGGAAAAAGGGAATAAATAAATCAATCAAATTTCGGGAGGCCTCATGAAGGGCTTCTTTAGGAGTTAAACTTCCATTTGTCCATATTTCGAGAAAAAGTATTTCTTGGTTTTTATTTCCATTCACATAAGAATGAATACTATGATTTGCATTTCGAACAGGCATGAATACAGCATCTATAGGATAACTTCCGTTTTGAAAATTATTTGGCGTTTTTATACGATATCCGCGATTCCTCTCGATTTGTAATTCAATACACAAGGTTATTGGTTCTGTTAGGTTAGCTATATGTTGTGTATTATCAACGATTTCCACGGAAGGTGGTAAGATGATATCTTGAGCGGTTACATATCCGGGACCCTTGACACAAATAGACGCATCGCGAGTTCCATACAGATTACTTCTCAATATAATTTCTTTCAAATTCATTAAAATTTCATGTACGGATTCTTGAATACCTACTATGGTAGAATATTCATGTGGTACTTTATCGGATTTTGCGCGTGTGATACATGTTCCTTCTATTTCTCCAAGCAAAGCTCTTCGCATCGCAATGCCTATTGTATCGGCTTGTCCTCTCATAAGTGGAGCCAGAAGAAAGCGTCCATAATAAAGACGTTTACTGTCTGCTCTTGATTCAACACACTTCCACTGTAGTGGCCGAGTAGATATTTTTACTTTCTCTTGACCCATATTATTTGATCAAATCATTGAATTATTTATTTCTCTTGAAATATTTTCAATGTTTATTTTTACACACGTCTTTTTTTAGGGGGCCTGCAGCCATTATGTGGCATAGGAGTTACGTCTCGTATGAAACTTAATAGTATACCACTTCTGCGAATAGCCCTTAATGCCGCATCTCTTCCGAGACCGGGGCCTTTTATCATGACTTCTGCTCGTTGCATACCCTGATCCACTACTGTCCGAATAGCATTTCCTGCTGCGGTTTGAGCGGCAAATGGTGTTCCTCTTCTTGTACCCTTGAATCCGCAAGTACCGGCGGAAGACCAAGAAATTACCCGCCCACGTACATCTGTAACAGTCACAATAGTATTGTTGAAACTTGCTTGAACATGAATAACTCCCTTTGGTATTCTACGTACATTTTTACGTGAACCCATATGTCTATTCTTACGTGAACCAATTCTTGGTAGAGGTTTTGCCATATTTTGTCATCTCATAAATCTAAGCCAGAGATATATGGATATATCCATTTGATGTCAAAACGGATCCTTTATTTATTTTTATTTAGTATTTAGTTGGATATTGGGTCTTTTAGATTTATGGAGTTTCCTTCCCCCCCCCCCCTTTTTTTTCTAAAAATTATTTATCCTTGTCTTTGTTTATGTCTTGGGTTGGAACAAATTACTATAATTCGTCCTCGCCTACGGATCAGTCGACATTTTTCACAAATTTTACGGACGGAGGCCCTTATTTTCATATTTGTCATTCCTTAACTTAATTCTTAATCTCTTTATTTGAAGAAAATAAGTTTCTTGAAATTTTGAATTTCGAATTGTATCTCCACGAAATGAATGTTGAACTTGAGAAAATCACCTAATCACTAATACCATTGGGAAGTGATTCAGAAATTAAACTTTAATGAATCCTTTTTTGTTCGTTCACTTGAGGGTATCAACTAATGTGCGAGGTGTAATATTAGAAACCCACCCTTTCTCTTTTTTCACAAATATGAAAGTTCCATATATAATTCGAATATCCGAAAAGATTACCATATATAGCACAAAATTTCTCCACCGATTCCTTCTAGTCGAGCTTCTCTGTCTGTCATTATACCCCGAGAAGTAGAAAGAATTACAATTCCCATCCCGCCTAAAATTCTTGGGATTCGTTGATAGTTAGAATAGATTCGGAGATCGGGTCGACTGATCCGTTTTAAATTTAAAACAGTTTTATCTGTTCCTTTCCTATTCCTTTTCCTTCTATGTCGTAGGGTTAAAACCAAAAAAAAATTGTTGCTTTCCTGATGTTTCCTCATGTTTTCAATAAAACCTTCTCGTAAAAGGATTTTAAGAATGTTTTCAGTGATGTTAGTATATGGTATTCGAACTGTTCTTTTTTTATTCATGTCAGCATTTCGTATAGAAGTTAGTATGTTAGCAATAGTGTCTTTACTCATAAGAAACTAAGATTTTTGTTGTCCCCGAATTTTGATATAATCAACATGCTCTTTTTTTTTCTGAATTATTAAATATTTATGAAATATTTAAAGGCATATACGTGAGACACAAACAATCTCCTAATTAATCTACTAATTAATTTAATTAATTTCATTCAAATACTATAAGCTCTATTATGGTTTCATCTTACAATACTTCAGGCGCTAACGAAACTATTTTAGTGAAATTTAATTGTCTTAATTCCCGGGCGATTGCGCCAAAAATTCGAGTTCCTTTTGGATTTTTTTCTTGATCAATAACAACTGCAGCATTGTCATCATATCGTATTATCATACCATTGTCGCGTTTGAGTTCTTTACAAGTACGTACAATTACGGCTCTGATCACTTCTGATCTTTCTAGTGGTGTATTTGGTATTGCTTCCTTGATTACAGCAACAACAACATCACCAATCTTAGCATATCGTCGATTACTAGCTCCTATGATTCGAATACACATCAATTTTCTGGCTCCGCTATTATCCGCTACATTCAAATGGGTTTGAGGTTGAATCATATCGTTTTTTATCTGTTTTTTCAATGCAAAGGGCTAAGTAAAAAAAAAAAAGAAATATTGTTTATCCAAAACAAAAAAAGAAACCTGCAATTGTTTTTTTTCATCCGAAAAACCTCTTTCTTTTGGTTCTACATTCCTATCCTGAAATAATGAATTGAGTTCGTATAGGCATTTTGGATGCCGCTATTGCAATAGCTTTTCTGGCTATATTTTCTGGTATTCCGCTCATTTCATAAAGTATTCTACCTGGTTTAACGACAGCTACCCAATATTCGGGAGATCCTTTTCCTGAACCCATACGTGTTTCTGTAGGTCTTACTGTAATTGGTTTGTCTGGAAATATACGTACCCATATTTTTCCGCCGCGGCGTGCGTGTCGTGTCATTGCTCGTCGCCCTGCTTCTATTTGTCTAGATGTGATCCAAGCAGGTTCAAGCGCTTGAAGGGCATATCTACCGAAGCAAATATTATTACCTCGATAAGATATTCCTTTCATTCTTCCCCTATGGTGTTTACGAAATCGGGTTCTTTTGGGGTTATAGTTGATGGTTCTTTATTACTTCCATCTCTACTACAGAACTGGACATGAGATTTTCTTCTCATCCAGCTCCTCGCGAACGAAACGATTATAAACTAATATACATGTATTTAATGAATAATATATTGAAACAATATATTGAATCATGAGAGTCTTTGATAATCTATTAGAAATTGATATATCTTTTTTGAGATATAACTAAATATGCATTCGATTTATAAAATATAAAAAATTTTGTGTTATTATAAGGTTATCACAAATCTTTAGTTTGTTTTGCCTTTTATTATCATATTGGATCGACTACAATTTTGAAATCCAAAAAATCAAAATTTTCGCGGGCGAATATTTACGCTAATTTAATATTCAGTTTATCAGATTAGTTCATGGCATGACTTTTCAGAATAGATGAATTGGTCCCTAGTTTATTCCGCCATCCTACCCTATGAACCATTAGGATTCATTTTCAATAGAATCTTATGCACTCACGGGTTCTGTCGTTCCCATCGCTTCGCGATTAATGGTTAGGTCTGGATTCTACAACGGAGCCTCGAATGAAATTTGTTCTTGAGTCAATACTCTCAGTCTTTATTGACTCCGGGCTCTTGATTTTATTGTTCTATACGAACGATTTTGTTTAATTAGGGATCAATTAATGCTTTATTACATTTCCCTTTATGAGATGAATCATCCACCTTACATATTGGAATTCTATATCATAGATCTTTTTTTTCTTTCTTTCTCTCACCTTTCCATTTATCCATATACTTTACTTTTATTGTTTCACAACCCCGAATCAAATTGGTTTTTTTTTATCCAAAAAAGATTTCAGTTGCTACAATGATATGACCAATATATCATATCTCGACTGGTTCTTTATATCCAGATAATGCGAAACGATGAGTTGGTTATTAGTTCATACTATGGGCTGGTATTTTTTTTTGAATCTGACCCTAAAAAAACCAACGAGTCACACACTAAGCATAGCAATTATATCGAATCAAATGATTAATGGAATTTTTATTCAACCTTATAGAATTATTTGTTTTGATTTAACAGACAAAAAAAGAATGAAAGAATTTTTTTTGTTCTATTCTATTACCCGATAGACCTAAACTAAAGATAAGTCAAGTAAATTATTACTCGTCTACAAATATCCAAATTTTGATACCTAAAGCCCCATAGATAGTTCGAACTGTATAGGAACAGTAATCAATTTTAGCCTTAATGGTTTGTAGAGGCACCCTACCTTCTCTGATCCATTCGACACGTGCAATTTCTTTTCCGTCGATACGCCCTGCAATTTGTATTTGAATTCCTTTTGTACCTGCCTGTTCAGTTAATTCAATAGCTTTTTTCATTGCTTTGCGGAATGACACTCTATTTTTTAATTGTCCGGCTATAAATTCTGCAAGAATATTAGGGTGTCCGTAAGGATTTGCAATTCTTGTAATAGCCATGTTTAGTTTACGGTTCACCGAATTAAGTTCTTTTTGTATATTCATCTGTAATTCTTCGATTTTTTGATGTTCTATTAATAACTTTGGGAAT